ATGATAAAAAACATGTCCGGAGTTTATGAGTTCTTAGATGCTACTAAGATACACAATTTGAAATGATTTATTCCTTGCCCTGTTCTACTTTACGGTAAGCGGGAGTACATTATGTCCACAAATCACCTAGACATTGGTAGGTTTTATATGGTTTTTGGGTTTTGGTCGGTTTTGGCTGGGACTAGATTTAGATCTCTAATTCGATGAAGACTATTTAATCCGGGGGCTAAGTTTTTAGATCCTGTTTGTTATAATGCTGTAGTAACTATACACGCTTTAGTAATGATTTTCTTCTTTGTTATGCCCGTTATAATTGGAGGTTTTGGGAACTGGCTAGTCCCACTAATGCTAGAGGTTCCTGATATGCAGTTTCCTCGAGTTAACGCTTTTAGGTTTTGGGTTTTGCCTGCATCTCTTTATTTTATAGGAATATCGGGATTTGTAGAAAATGGAGTTGGTGCTGGCTGAACTATTTACCCCCCATTGTCTACTTTTTCTTATCATGGAATGTGTATAGACTTAGCTATTTTAAGGCTTCACTTAGCTGGTCTTAGTTCAATTTTTAGTTCAATCAATTTTATAGTAACTATTAAAAACATGCGTTCTGTAGACGGTCACTTATTAAGGTTATTTCCGTGATCAATTAAAGTAACTTCTTTTCTATTACTTACAACTTTGCCTGTGTTAGCAGGGGGTCTTACCATGCTTTTGACAGATCGACATTTTAACACTTCGTTTTTTGATCCTGTAGGTGGCGGAGATCCAGTTTTATTTCAGCACTTGTTTTGATTTTTTGGTCACCCTGAAGTATATGTCTTAATTCTTCCTGGGTTTGGAATAATTTCTCATGTTTTGTGCTTTTGGTCTAGAAAAAAAACAGCTTATGGTAATATGGGAATGTTTTATGCTATACTAAACATTGGGTTCTTAGGTTTTATTGTATGGGGGCACCACATGTTCGTTGCCGGCATGGATATCGATACACGAGCTTATTTTAGGGCGGCAACTGTAATTATTGCTGTTCCAACTGGAATTAAAGTGTTTGCTTGAATTGCTACAATAATGGGGTCACAGGTATCAACACATGCTCCTATGCTTTGGTCTACTGGTTTTATTGTCTTGTTCACAATCGGTGGATTAACTGGGCTTATTTTATCTAGTGCTTCAATTGATGTAACTCTCCATGACACTTATTTCGTAACTGGGCATTTCCATTATGTTTTATCAATGGGAGCTGTTTTTACAATTTTGGCTGGCTTTACTCACTGATTTCCTTTATTTTCTCGTGTTATGCTTCATCGTCAGAAGATAAAGAGACACTTTGTTGCTATGTTTTTAGGTGTTAACATTGCTTTCCTACCCCATCACTTTTTAGGGCTAGCGGGAATACCTCGTCGGGTGGCGGACTACCCAGACCAGTTTTGATTTTGAAACAAAGTATCTACTTTTGGGTCACACTTAAGTACAGCTTCTTTACTATTTTTTGTATTTTTAGTGTGAGAAGCTTTTATCGCCCACCGGCCTGTGGTTTCGGTTCGGAATAGTTCAAGCTCTCCTGAGTGGTCAGTGATGGTAAATCTTCCAAAGCATGCTGCTCTGGAGTCGGCAAAAATACTAAAAGACCCAGCAAAGAAGTATTTAGGTACACGTCTGTAAGCAAGTTGGTGGGTACTTAAATTTGGGATAATGCTACAAAATTTTGTGCTTAAACAAACTTAGCTAAAGCTAAGTTGTCTAAGTTTAAAACTTTTTCACAAAAATATTTTTGAAGTATTATAAAAATTTTTTTGTGCTTCTTAAAGTAAGAAAAAGTAGGATTTTTCTTATAGGCACTTAAAATAAGCTGAGATTTGTAACTTAAGTTGTTTATGTTTATTCAGAAAATCAGTTTTAGTATAAAGTATATTACGGGGGCCTTGTAAGTCCTAAATTTGTTAAGGCAAAAACTGATGCGGAATAGAAAAAAGGTTTCGTATAAAATAAAATATTTGGTTCTGGTATACTGTTAATCAAGAGTTCTTTGATATACACAATGTAGGAGATTTTCGTAATGTGCTAATTTAATAGAAGAGATAAATTTAATTACTGCCCCTAAAAGGTGAGTATGTAGTGGTATAAGCATAAGTATCGGATGATGACGCGAAAAGAATCACAACTCAAGTGAACAGCCCTGGACTCAATAAGTTAGCGCTTGAAACGAACAAGAAACTAATCAATAATAAGCTAAAATGGGTGCCAGCAGCTGCGGTCATACCCTTTGAAGAAGGATTAATAGAGGTACAGCCTAGAGGCGGTTAGTCAGTACAGAGTGCATATGACATACGCCAAGTTATAGAAGTCAAATTTTAAGTAAAACTTGGAGGAGGTTCTTTGCTTGCATGAAGATGATTCCGCGAAATTATGGGAATAAACCTGGATTTGATACCCAATTATTCCATAACGCCAAGAATAACGGCTATTAAAGAATTAGCTGGTTGCTGGGGTACTACGAGCAGCTGCTTAAAACTCGAAGAACTTGGCGGTTCCATAAAGCCATCCAGAGGCTCTTGGCGCTTAATCCGATGATCCGCGTGATATCTTACCTACCCTATATGGTATCGTACTGCCGTCCAAAGTATATGATGTGAGTAGAAAAAAATAAGCGCCACCTTAGGCGGATAATACACTAAGTTTAGTGCTCTGCTCTAAGTCAAAGTCAGGTCGAAGCGTTCCTTATGGGTAAGGGGTTTGCTGAGAGACAATTTTTTAGTTATATCAAGCCCTGTAGTTGAAATACTCAAGTTTTCTAAGTTTGGTGAGGGGGATTTGGGAGTAAATAGAGAGTAATTCGCTTTATTGAAGAGACGTTACTATGGTGCGTGCAAATCGCCCGTCACCCTAGCCGAAAGGAGAGGTAAGTCGTAACATGGTAAGGGTAGGGGAACCTGCTCTTGTAATAGGTCAAGAGGCGTGAATATCAGGCTAAACTGACACTTTTAGTATAAATTAGTATATTTGTCTTCCAAACAAAAGGTTTCTTTGGTAGAAAAAGTGTATATGATTCAAAATACAGGAATTAAAAAGTTAAGGTTTTATCACCGGCGAAAAATCCCCCGAACTCCTTTTCATATTGTGGATCCAAGGCCTTGGCCGGTCTTAATAAGAATTGGGTTATGAGGTTTAGCTACAATTTTTATTTGTTGAGTAAACAAAGTAGATTACGGACACCTATTTTGGGGCGTGCTTATTGTTGCTATAACAGTATATGGCTGAACTCGAGATATCGTAAATGAGTCTACTTTTCAAGGGTTTCATACTAAAAAAGTTCAAATAGGAATTTCTTTGGGTTTTATTTTATTTTTAATTTCTGAGCTTATGCTATTTTTTTCATTCTTCTGGGCATTTTTTCACAGGTCTATGTCTCCTTCTGTTGAAATCGGCTGTTGTTGACCTCCTGTAGGAATTGAATGTCTTGACTGAAGAAAAGCTCCTTTACATAATACAGCTTTACTGGTAGCTTCATCTTGTACTGTAACATCTAGCCACAAGTACCTGAAAGATGGAAATTTTACGCATGCAGTTGCATTGCTGATTATAACAGTTTTTTTATCTGGGTTTTTTGTGAAAAATCAGTATGATGAGTACTCTTGGGCTTCTTTTTCTATTGCTGATGGGGTGTATGGAAGTGCTTTTTTTATACTAACTGGTCTTCATGGGATGCATGTAATCGGCGGCACATGTGGGTTGCTTTATTCTTTAGTTCGACTTTTATTACGACAATATTCTACTCGTCGTCATTTGGGGTATGTTTTAGCCATTTGGTATTGACATTTTGTGGATATTGTATGACTTGCCTTGTTTTTTATTATTTATATCTGAGGCTCTTAGAATTGCGGTAGATGCAGGTATTGTGCCAGAGTTAAATGGGCTTTGTTGATGTCGAAGAATATGTGGAATTTTCCTCCAATACTTAACTCAGGTTTTAGTGGTTACTAAAATTTCGGGCTAGTGTAAATAGCACATAAAATTTTCACTTTTATAGAGGGAGGTTTCCCGTCCGAATACCTAAGCAAAGTTTACAAAAGTAAAGTAAACACTTGATTTTGTGGGTGAGTATCGGAAACGATTTTTTAAAAAGTGCGTACTTTTCGGTTATAAAATATCCTTGTCCTTCAAATTTAAATATCTGATGAAACATAGGTTCTATACTATTTGTTACCTTAGCAATTCAAATTTTAAGGGGTATTATACTCAGAATAAACTATACTGCAGACGGAAATTTAGCCACTGAAAGAATAAGATACATTTTGCGAGACGCTAATTATGGTTGAGCTTTACGTAGAACACATATGGCTGGGGCTTCTTTATTTTTCGCTTTAATCTATATTCATGTAGGACGTGGTGTTTATTACGGAAGGTATATAAAACTTCCCCATGTTTGGTATAGCGGGGTTACTCTTTATCTTTTGTCTATGGGGGTAGGGTTTTTAGGGTACGTATTACCTTGGGGGGTAATATCATACTGGGGTTTAACGGTAATTACCAATATAATAACAGTATTTCCTGGGGGAGCTCGAGCTTTAGAGTGGTTTCAGGGTGGTTTTACTATTTCAACTTTTACTCTTAAGCGGGTATTTGTTTTACACTTTTTACTTCCATTTGTGATTTTAGGGATAAGGTTGATTCATGTGGTACTTCTCCACAATGATGGATCTAGGAATCCTTTAGGACTAGACACTACAGAGTTAGTTGTACCTTTTCACCCATATTATACTTCAAAAGATTTAGTTGGGTTTGTATTTATGTTAGCTGCTTTATCGGCACTAGCATTTACTTTCCCAAAGATCACTGCTGACCCGCTTCAGTGACAAACTATTAATAAAATAAAAACTCCTGCAGTTATTAAGCCGGAGTGATACTTTCTATATGCATATGCTATTTTACGTTCTGTTCCTCATAAGGCAGGGGGTCTTGCTCTTATGTTTGCTGCTATTTTAGGAATTGCACTTTTACCAACTTTAGGTAAGTATGCTAAAGCTCAAAGGATAGTTATTTCCCCTCTTGGAGAAGCATTATTTTTTATTTGAGTAGCAAATTTTATGTTTTTAGGGATTATTGGTTCTCAGGAACCTGCAGGAGCATGAATTTTAGCTGGACAAGTTGGGACATTTGTTCATCTATTTTGCATGCTTTCTATTCCAGCAGCAAATGCTAAATGGGAAAAAATGCTGTTCAATGGTTATGGGAAATGAATTCAAATTTAATAAAAATGAGATATTGATGTCAGATATATTTCCAAAACAGAGTAACATTTGCTGGGATACGTATTCAGTGGGTGTTCGGGATATACTGCGCGGTTTTAACTTTAATTTTTATTTTTGTTATACTTAGGGTAGTATTATGTTTAGTTTCTCCTCACCAGTTTTTATACGTTCAAACAGATCACACATTGGAGCGAATTTGAGGCTTTGTTCCACTTTTAATCTTGACTTTTTTATCCTGACCTTCCATAGGATTGTTATATGCAATATCTGAGTTAGAGACTCCTCTTATTACTGTCAAATGTATTGGGCATCAGTGGTATTGAGAGTATGAGTATTCGGATTTTGCGGTAATTACTTATAATTCTTATATGATTCCTGAAAAAGAGCTAAATTTAGGAGAGCCGCGTTTATTAACCGTTGATAAATCTATGGTGCTGCCGTTTTCTGTTTGGTGTCGCGTGTTGACTACGTCATTTGATGTAATTCATTCATGAACAGTTCCGGCTTTTGGTGTTAAATCAGATGCTGTTCCCGGTCGACTTAGGGAGTCTAGTGTTAAGGTAGAAATACCGGGAGTGTTTTGGGGTCAGTGTTCTGAAATTTGCGGAGCTTTGCATAGATTTATACCAATTCGGGTAGAAGTTGTAAGGTGTCGAGTGTTCGAGCAGTGAATAAGAGTGCTTGAAGACGTCATGGCATAAATTTGCAAGATGGATTAAATTTAGATCGTCGGGCTCATGCCCCGAAGGTGCGGCTTAATTGCAGCTTTTGCAGGATAAGAAAGTTCCTCATAAAGAGGCTGGTGTCTTGAAAATACCATGGTGAGAGGGTGGAGCTCTTAACTTTCTTAACATGACTGGTTTAGCTTTTTTGTTCAGAACTACAATAATTTTACTAATGCTCTGATCTTGAGCTATTTATAGAAGAGCTTCATTTAGGATGCCGGATATTGAGTCCGACTTGACGATTTTGTAATGTTGCGGTTGGAAAAGTAGTCTAAAAAAGGACGTCGGTTTCATAATTCGAAAGTGGTAAATAACCCTTTTCTACAGTTCAAAAGGGGGATAAGTGGTCTTACACTGTGACTTCTAATTACAATTGGCGCAATTCGATTTTGTGCTCCTTCTTGGCTATGTTGGCAGAGAAGTGCGTTAAATTTAAGCTTTAAAAAATGCGGAAATTACCGCACATGGCTATAAACTGAGGCTAGTTAAAATAATAATAAGTGCTTTGGGAGCACTAGTTCCTTTGTGGGCTTTAGATTTTATAAAGAGTGTTTTCTGATAAAAAACTTTTAGTAGGCAGAGTATAGGAAAATTAGAAATGCCTAAATACTTACGACCTGGTCTGGTAAGATGCTAATAATTGTGAAAAAGCTTTAGTTCTATTAGTACCTTTTGTATAATGGCCTTTCGAGGGGCTTTACCCTAGCGGTTTTTCCTGAATTAAAAAGATTTTTTAAGGGTTTATAAAGGTTAACGATGTAAGGAATCTTCTAATCCCTTAAAAGATGTGATATGCAATATCGAATTTTAGTGTAGCTGGTTACGTAAAAAGTGCTTTTAGGTGCAGCTTTAAAGTTATTTTTATGCGCAAAACAAAGTGCGTAACGGTTATAAAAGCTTTAAAAGTGAACAGTTTGGCTAAAGGTCATGCTCATTGCTTTCTGATAATTACATACCTTAAATAGAGAAATTGGATTTAAAATGTCCGTTTTGATGAGAGTATTTAACAACTTGTCTTTTAAGGGTGGGTATAATTAATTTGATTAAGCAGAGGCGTACAAACATTACGTAACTATCTAAAATAGAGTAAGATGGCATTTTATGCTAGGATTAGTAGTACTCTAGACTCTTAAGTTTTTGTGATACTACAACTAAAGGTCTGTAGGTATCGGAAAATAGTATAAGATTATTACCAGGTGCTTACAACACTTAAATAGAAAGATTTTTCTTTTTCCGATTAAAGCGCCCAAATTGGCTTAACGTTGGCAAGAAGTGAACATTTACACTCGGTTTCGGCCCGATTCTTGGCTAAGTCTAGTCCTTGCTATGTTAGGTTAGTATTAAGCATGACAAATGTGCTATGGTGTATAAGCACGAAAGTTTTTGGTACTTTAAGGGCTTGTTATTTCAAGCTGGCACATAAAATGCTTCTAAGGATAGTGATAATTGTTATAGTTTTGTCTGTTGTTCCTATTATTTTTTCTTGTTGGTTTTCTGGGTTACCTAAAGAAGGGTATGACTGAGACAAGTCTTCTCCATATGAGTGCGGGTTTATTTCTGTTAAGAATCCAGGAGATTTTTCTTCTCGGTTTTTTCACCTGGTGATTCTATTCTTAGTTTGAGATGTGGAAATTGTTTTACTGGTTCCTTGTTTTCAGGATTTATTCGGCTGGTCGCCAGAAGGGTCTGGTGCTGTGTTGTTTGTCCTTATTTTGGTTTATGGGCTGTATTATGAGATAATGGAGGGGACCATTAAATGAACTTTACATGAAAACTAAATGTGAAGGGGGGGTCGTAGCTTAAGAAGAGCTTCGAGCTTTTAACTCGAGTGTGGGTGTAATCTCCGACTTCAGGGACTAAATTGGGTAGGCTAGGTTAGTATGATTATAAGTACGTCGAATTTAGGTTTCGAAAGAGGGTGTGTTGCGCCTATCTGGTTGGGTAAGTAGCCTAAGTTAAGGTATGACACTGAAGCTGTTAGGATGGTTTAATATAAGCCCTAACCCATTGACATAAAGTTCGGTACTTTAATATAAAAGACGAAGTTTGCATTTTCGCAATGAGTTTACTCTCCCGAACTTGTGAAAGTCTCATATTACTTATACTTAACTTTAACAACTGTGTTTGTATACTTAGGGGTTTTACTTAGGGTGGCTTATTTCACTTTAATAGAACGAAAAAGTTTAAGATCTTTTGGGGTTCGGCTTGGTCCAGATAAAACAAGGTTTTTAGGGTTTGCTCAGCCTATTACAGATGGGGTTAAGCTTTTTATAAAGGAATTCGTAGTTCCGGCCAATTCTGCTAGAATTATTTTTTTAGCGATTCCTTCTATTTCTTTAATGTTATGTCTTTTAGGGTGGCAAATTTTTCCGTCTTTTGCTTTATCCAGCTGATCTTCTAATGATATTTTATTTTTTTTGGTTGTAAGCAGGCTAAATGCTCATATTGCTATCATAAGTGGGTGGTCTTCAAATTCTAAGTATGCCGGAATTGGTGGCGTGCGCGGATTTGCACAAGTTATTTCTTACGAGATTTGCTTGAGGATTTGTTTAATTGTGGTGGTAATTCTGAGGGGAAGAATAAGATTCTTTTTTATTGCTGAATCTGGGTGGTCTGTTTGATGAAGGTTTTTTTGCCCTCCGGTCGTGTTGTTGTGGTTAACTGTTTGTTTAGCTGAAGCAAATCGAGCACCATTTGATTTAGTGGAAGCGGAATCTGAGCTTGTTTCTGGTTTTAATACTGAGTATTCTGCTGGAGGTTTTGCTCTTTTATTCATTGCGGAGTACGGAATAATTCTATTGCTGTGCTCTGTTACTGTTTTTAGATTCTTTCAAACCCCTAATATACTAAATGTGGCCGGGCTCTGTTGAGCATTTTTTAAGGTGATATTACTCGTATTTTTCTTCATTTGATCTCGTGCAGCCTTACCTCGGCTACGTTATGATTCCTTGATAATAGCATGTTGAGCTAGTCTTCTTCCGTTTATCTTAGGGGTTTATTGTCTAATTTTTTTTGTGTCTAAAGTTTAAAAATGAGTTCGTCGTTTGTTTTATATAGAATTACAGTATGTGTTTTAGTGGCAGCTATGTTAAAGCATTTTTCAAATTTTTTAAGATACTTAATTTTAGTTGAGGGGGCATGTGTTGGTCTTGGGGCAATAATAATGTACGCTGAAAGGTACATTCCTGCTTATGGGTTATTTATGTTTCTGGTGTTGGTAGCATGTGAAACTTCTTTGGCGCTGGGTTTAATGGTAGGGATTATGCGAAATCCGGAGTCTGGAGTTTATTCTCTATACTCTTATGGGGAGTAAAGCACTATAAAAGAGCGATTAGTATAGGTAAGTACGTTGGCTTGTCATGCTAAAGGCACGCACATTTATGGCGTATCGCTCTTAGAAGATAAGTTATTAAAAGTAAGCAGTTTTAAATAAAGTTTTGTGCTTTAGGTTTTAAAACCTTTTTTTTAAAAAAAATTAATTTTTTTAAAAAAATTTTTTTGTGATTCGTATAGTAAGAGAGAGAAAAAATAATATAACATAAGGAAAAACTGTGATAACATAATATAGTATGAGTATAGAATATTATAGTAGTAGTAGTGTAGTAAAGGGTGAGATAAGTGTAAGTGGGTAAGAATGAGTTTCCGGGGGTTCTAGTTAAAATAATATCCCATATATCCTAAGAAGGTAATTAAGTAAACCTTAAGTAAATGTAGTAAGTAATGCTCCTAAGCCCTAAAAAACTTGAAGTTTTAAATCCCGGTGTATGTTAGGCTTAAGTTGAAATTTTATAAAAGAAATTTATGAAAAAAAACATAGCAAAAGGAACTCGGCAAATACTTGGCCTCGCCTGTTTAACAAAAACATCACTAGGAGAAACTTTACTCTTAGCAGTACCTGCCCAGTGCAAAGTTGTAAACGGCCGCCCTAGCGTGAGGGTGCCAAGGTAGCGAAATTCCTTGCCTTTTAATTGTAGGCCTGCATGAATGGATTGACGAGGGTCAAACTGTCTCTTGCTTTGTATGACGAAATTGGACTGAAGGTGAAGATACCTTCATGTGAAAGTTAGACAAGAAGACCCCGTGCAGCTTTTAAAAACTTACTTATTAAGAGCTATAAGATTTTTAGGTGGGGCGCCTAGGAAGTAAAACTTAACCTTCTTATTTGTTAAAAGTAACTGTCTGGTGTAGACCCGGCAAGTCCGATCATAGGAGAAGTTACGCCGGGGATAACAGGCTTATCCATTAGTAGAGCTCGTATTGGCTAATGGGATTGGCACCTCGATGTTGAATTAAGGATGATAACTCTAAGGCGTAGAGGCTTTGGAAGTGGGTCTGTTCGACCTTTAATACCTTACGTGATTTGAGTTCAGACCGGCGTAAGCCAGGTCGGTTTCTATCTTCTTTTAGAAATTTCTTTCGACTTGTACGAAAGGACTGTTGAAAGAGGAGATAATCCTAAACATCAGAATTAACTCTAACTAAATATTAAAATGTTACCCAGTATGTGTGCTTAGGTTGGCTCTAAGGTTAACTGGGTTATGGTACTACTAAATTCATGAGTATTAATAGTGTTTAGGGCTTTTTTTAGGTTACTTGCTGCAGTTATGGCTAATTGTAGCTTAAGTTTTTGGTTTTGTTGGGAATTAGGTCATGTTTCTATAGTCTCAGTAAGGCTAGACCTTTGCTTGGATTGAATTGCTGCTTTGTTTATAAGAGTGATCATAATAATTTCTGGGTGTGTAGGATTTTTTATAAGGGTTTACATAGGCTCAGAAGATACAGAAAAGCAGTTTAACTTAACTCTGTATTCCTTCGTCTCGTCAATGCTTGTTTTGGTGTGGGCTAGGTCAATACCAGTGGTGCTACTAGGGTGAGACTGGTTGGGGGTTACTTCTTTTTTACTGGTAATGTACTACGAGGGGAAAAAGTCTTTTGATGCGGCAATAATTACTGCTTTAACTAACCGTATTGGAGACGCCTTATTAATTTGTAGAACAGCTGGTATGTGTATAGCATCTGATTTAAGCTGAGATATAAAACCCTATTGCTGAAGATTTATCTTTATTGTAGGGTGTATTACTAAAAGGGCTCAAGTACCTTTTAGAAGGTGACTTCCTGCTGCGATAATGGCTCCAACTCCAGTTTCTTCGTTAGTTCATTCTTCTACTCTAGTGACTGCTGGAATTTATCTGCTGATTCGATCGTCTACTTTTTGATTAAGTTCTAATGCAGCTTGTAGGTTGTTAATAGGGGTTGGTATCATCACAACTACTATTGCAGGAGTAAGGGCAGTTATGGAGAGGGATGTAAAAAAAGTTGTTGCATTATCAACACTAAGGCAATTAGGAATTATGGCTTTTAGGTTAGGCCTAGGGGAAGTTGAGTTAGCCTTCATACATTTGGTGTGTCATGCTTTTTTCAAAGCTGGAATGTTTTTAAGAGTTGGATCAATAATCAGGCATAACGCGGGTAACCAATTTTTTAGAAGATTTGGTATAAGTGTTGCTAGTTTATCCCCCTCAGCTGTTTTTGGGTTATTCATAGGAAGGATTTCTTTGATAGGAATTCCGGGGACTGCTGGGTATGCTTCTAAAGAGTCAATTGTTGCATCTGGTTACTCAAGAAATTCTTGGTTTATAGGGGGCTTAATGTATCTAGGTATCGGTCTAACTGCTCTCTATTCAGTCCGGGTTCTTGTCGGCGTAACCAGGTTAGCTAAGCACGGAATTCGAGACTTTTTAGGGGCGCGAGAGACTTTGACACTGTCTGCTCCGGGCGTATTTTTAGTGTTTATAGGTTTAATTGGAGGAGAGTTTGTCTTATTAAGGTCTTCTGGCGGGTTCTTTTTTGAGGTGCTTTCCTCTAGTGAAGCTTGATTCTGTCCCTATTTGCTGGTGGTAGGTGGGGTAGTCGCAGGGACTGTATTACAGTTAATTTTAACAAAGTTCTACGAACTCCAGCCTAAGTGAATTTATGGTATAATTTTTTTAGATTTGAGTTCACGTTCTCTTGTAAGTGAAAAAGGTAGAACTAGATTTTCTGGGGTATCTAGAGATGGGGAAAACGTAGCTGAAGTTTCCATTCCGGTTAGAACTTTGGAGGTAGGTTTAGAGTATCTTTCTGATTTCCATAATGTAATTCAGCGGGGGTCTGTAACTTCTGGAGTTGGAGCTAGTTTGGGCTTGGGTACTGTATACGTAGTATTTTAGTTTGTGAAAGTTGTTGTTTTTCTTGCTTTGGGTATGCTTGTGTTAGGAACTTTATATGCCTCTACCTTATTCTTTTTTGGGGTATTTCTCAGGTTGGCAATTCTCGCGGAAGTTGGAGAAAATTGTAGTGATTTTTTGTCTTTACTTTCTTTTATGGTTTATGTAAGTGGAATTACCGCTGTAATTGGCTATTTCGTGACCTTTTTTCCTAAAAAATTTGAAGGCCGAGGTCAAAGATACTGCCTTGCAAGAGTTTCCTATATCACTGGGCTAAGAATTTACATTTTTTGGTCTATATCTGCGTATGGATACTCAGGTCCTGATTTATTCAGCCCGTGAGACTCTAGCGGAATGTTAAGGGCGCATGGGCAGGTAATTAGGTTTTTGGCTCCAGTTTTACTAGTTGTTATGGTAGCGGTGGTTGTAATGTCTAAACCGGAACGAAATACGCTTCGTCGTTGAAAGCATAGAAAACCGTACAGAGCTAAAAGAGTATAGTCATTTATAATTTGTATAACTGCTTAAATAGTTTATAAAAACATCAACTTGTGGCGTTGAAGATACTAAAATAATAGTTTTAGGTTAATGGGTTTGTTATACTTAGTTTTAGGGTCTTCTTTAATGGTTTTATTCTTAAATAAAAAAGATCAGTTAATAGCTGTTGCAAATTTAATAGCTTTCTGATCAATTTATAGAATGTCTATATGGTCTGGTCCCGGTATTTCTTGGGAGTCTTATAGTGAATACTTAACTAGTGATATTTTCAGATCCAGAATGGTAACACTTACCTTTTGGGTATGTGGTGTAAGAATTTTAGCTAGGGGGTCTATGGGAACACTGCGAGGAGACTACAAAAGGTTTGTGTGGTTAATACTTCTACTTTGCATTTTTTTAGTGGGTTGTTTTCTGGTAAATATGATGTCTATTTTTTATGTACTGTTTGAAAGAACTTTAATTCCGATAGTAGCAATTATTGCCATTTGGGGGCAGCAACCTGAGCGTATTCCGGCAATTCGTTATATCAGTGCCTATACTGTTGGGGGCTCTCTTCCTTTGCTTTTTGTAGTCATCTTCATAGAGTGTGAGCTGGGGACAAGATTTCTCTGGTTTACAACGCCTAAACTACACATTGATTGATGGTTTTGAATTATATGTTTTTCGGGATTTTTAGTTAAATTTCCTGCTTATCCTGCTCATACATGGCTTCCTAAAGCTCATGTGCAGGCTCCCGTTGGAGGTTCTATTGTGTTAGCCGGAATTCTCCTTAAGTTAGGGGGTTATGGAATTCTTCGAATAATATCTGTGTTTTCTTATAGACTAGAAAAATTTGGATTATTGGTAATTTCATTTTCTTTAACTGGAAGAGTTTATGCAGCTTTCATGTGTTCGCGGCAAAGCGATGTGAAAAAGATAATTGCATACTCTTCAGTTTCCCACATAGCATTTTGTATTATTGGGTTGTTTAGCTGTTTAGAGGTCGGATTAACTTCCGCTTTCATTATACTTATGGGTCATGGGTTTATTTCTTCAGGACTTTTTGCTTTATGTGGGATAAGAAGAGAGTTAACTCACACTCGAAACTTAAAAATAATAAGTGGTGCTTGCCGTACTACTCCCATTTTAACTTTTATGTGGCTCGTTTTTATTATGATAAACCTGGGGGTGCCCCCTTGTCCTACCATTATTAGGGAGGTTTTAGCAGTAGTGAGAGTGATCTCTGTGGGACCTTGAAGCTTTTTGTTCCTGGTTGTTTACTTCTTTGCAAGGGGAGTTTACAGATTCGCTTTATATTGTCAATTAGCTCACGGACCAGTTCCAGAGGACGATGTTGTTTTGTTTGAAGAGGTTACTCCGCGAGATATGCTTTCCGTGTTTTTTCTATTTTACCCTTTAGTGGAGTTGTTGTTCAAATGAGATTTATGAGGAAGCTTTTAAATTTTCTTGTAAGTTAAAGTTGTGTTTATTTGTATTTGCTGCTTGTTGTCGTTGTGTAGTATATCTAGTATAGAAGATTGTAACTCTTTAGGAACTGCTTCAGTCGCAATGAAATGAGAATTCAATTTTTAGGGTTAATTGTATTTTTTGTGGTGTTTTCTTTTTGTTATATGAGGTATTTTGTTTGCTCCCCTAATGGAATATTTAATTCAATAAGAATATGGGGAATTTATAAAAAAATTTATGTTAGAAGAATACACAGTAAAAAAGAACGTTTTAGGGCTCTGGGAGGAGGGGTTAGAGAAGGGTTAAGATGAATTTTTGACTTTACAATTACTCTAGTACTTATTGGTATCTTGCCTTGAGGTTTTCCTGGGTTGTCTTCATGAGAAGTGGTTGCAGGTCTAATGCCTAGGCTTTTTTACTCTGTAAATATTTTACAAACAGATGTTGATATTTTTAGAAAATCGCTTAAATTTAAGCAGTCTGTTGAAAAATCATTTCTTTACTTTCCTTTATTAGTTCTAAGGGTGATTATTCGTCCAGTAACTCTTACGGTTCGAATGTTGGCAAATGCGTTAGTTGGGGCTGTTGTTTGTCACTCTTTGGCTAAAATGGTGGCTTATGGTGTTGCTTATTCTAAATTTTTGTCTCCTAAAACAATATTGTGATTTGGTGTTATTTTAATTTGGGAGTTAGTGGTTATGTTGGTTCAAAGGTCTTTATTTTTAGGGTTGTCAAAAATTTACTTTCGTCCAACTCCTGTTAAGTACAAAGTAATGGTTAAGCAGGTTTAGTGGAAGGGGTAGCTTAAATTTGAAAGCGTTTGACTGTTAATTAAAAGTTCCTGCGACTAGGTCTCTTCTTAGTTACGGCTTTAGGCAGAGTAGTTTAATAAAGAACAGTAAATTGCAAATTTAAGAGTACAAAAATTATGTTTCTGTCTTAATTTCGGGCTGTAAGTTAAAAAAACTATTAGACTTCAAATCTGAATATATCCTTGAAAGGGTCAGCCTGACATAAGTGCTTAAATTTTAGACTATATAAAGTATAGCTGTAATATTAGTTAAAAAAGAAGTTAACTCAAAGCGTTAAAGCTTATTGGGAGATATTTCGAATGTATTATTCTTTAGCGGGTATACTTTTTATAATACTTGGGGTTTACTTCGCACTTCTTGTTAATTTTGTAACTAGAGTGTTTTGAGTTTGGGTTGCGATAGATTTAAGCACTATTTTCTTGGTTCCATTTTTATGCTGTGGAATGTCCTTGACTGGGATGTACCAGTGGTATAAAGGATCTGCTACATATTTTGTAGTTCAATTTATAGGCAGTGCAAGAGTTCTTTATTCCGGTCTTTTGCTGTGGGAACCCTCTTTTGGAGGTATGGGGTTAATGTTTTTGGCTACGGGATTTATTTTAAAGCTAGGCCTTTTTCCGCTTCATTTTTGAGTGCCTCGAGCGTTTGTAAATTTTCATTATCCTGGAATTTACTTAACAGGGGTAATTCAGAAATTTATTCTTATTTTAGCTATACCTTTTGCTGAGGCTGAAATAGCCGAGCACGTAAACGAACTGATAGTACTTAGAGCGGTTGCAAGAGTTCTTTACGGGCCTATCGCAATATTTAATTGTACTAATATTAAAACTTTTTTATCCTATTCTTCTGTTAATAATACAGGTTTACTGGTAATTTGTTTGAGGGTTAGCAAAAGCGTGTTTATGTTTTATGCTGTCTGTTACTCTATAAGAATATTATTTTTAGTGCTAATTCTAAGGTTCTGTATGTCAGATACTATTAAGCAAATAGGAGCTACCCTACCAAATTTTTATTTTTCAGGGTTTTTATTCATAAGGCTAAGCTTTGCTGGTTTTCCTCCTCTTACTGATTTTTGTGCTAAGTTTGTAGTAGTCGCAAGCTGTGCTGAATATCTCATATGGTTTTGTGTTATAGCAGTTTTGGCTAGAAGGATGATTAACTTGTTAGTTTGGATTTGGTTTAGTGTAATAATTATTCGAGCTATGCCCGTTGAAGACAGTTTTGAGCCTACCTTTGAAGATCTTATTACTAATTTTGGGTGCATTTTATGAAATGTCGCAGGAGGGATAGTACTAATGCTGTTTTATTAGGCTTAGAGTACCTTCTAAAGTAAAAAGTTATAAAACTAAACT